AGTGAGATGCCTGATTAAAGGGTTATTTTGATGTAATAAAAAAAGTAAAATTTTACTCTCACTATTACAAATTTTGGAATTAAACCAAATCTAAAGAATTCAAAATTCTTTATGCTTCATACATTAAATTGTAAAAAGATAAGCTAAATTAAGCTAATGGGCTCATAACCCATTTATGAAAAAAATTCTCTTTTTAATTTTAATAAATTCTAGAATAATAATATTTTTAATAATAATAACTACGAGAACATTAATAGTATATTCATCTTCCAGATTTTCAATATCTTGAATAAGAATAGAAATAAATATAATTATATTTTTACCAATAATTACAAAAAGAAAAAAAATAAAAGATCAATCAATAAAATATTTTATTATCCAAAATTTGTCATCCTCAATCTTATTATTATCAATAATTATAAATCTAAAAATTGAAACCCCCATCAATTTTGAGAAATTAATAATAATTAGATTAATAATAAAAATAGGAATAATCCCCTTCCACTTGTGATTAATTTCCTTTATAGAAAAACTTTCTTGAATAAACTGCTTTTTTATAAATTCTATTCAAAAAATTTCACCTATTCTAATTATTCCACAAATAATTAACTTTAAATATACCTTAATACCAATAATTTTTTCTCTTTTAATTGCACCAATTGCAATACTAAAATTAAATTCATTAAAAAAAATTATAGCATACTCTTCAATTTACAATTCCCCATGAATAATTTCATCAATTTTCCTCTCAAAAAAATTATTTATTATATTTTTTATTATTTACTCTTTAATAAACTTCACATTTATAAAAAAAATAGAAAATCAAAACTCATTATTTTTAAATCAAATCACTGAAAAGAACTCATTAAATAAATTAAATTTTGTTATTAATATAATTTCAATTAGAGGAATACCCCCTACTCTAGGATTTATACCAAAATGAATAATTTTAATTAAAATAAATGAAGTATCTTTTATAATTTCAATTGCAATACTATTTTCATCTTTTATTTCAACATTTATTTACTTAAAAGTTGTATCTTCCATATTAATAAACCAAACAACAAAAAAAAAATTTTTCAAAATAAAAAAAATATATGAACTAGAAATTACAATTAATATTTTAGGTTTACTTAACTTTATCATGCTTAAACCAAGCTAAAAGGATTTAAGTTAATTAAACTATTAACCTTCAAAGTTAAATTTATATGATTGTTCTAGTATAAGCCTTAGCTTATACGAAGCATTCTTAAATTTGCAATTTAAGTTTAAACTTAAGACTTAATAATGAGAGGCAAAAACCTTAAATAAATTTACAATTTATTACTTTAATCAGACATCCCATTTATACTTATTTTAAATTTCTTATATATTAAAATATGTATAAATGAATATTTTCAACTAACCACAAAGATATTGGTACTCTTTACTTTATCTTTGGATTATGAGCTGGTCTTTTAGGCACAATAATAAGAATAATTATTCGAATAGAATTATCCCAACCAGGTTCAATAATCAAAAATGATCAATTATATAATACTATTGTTACATCTCATGCATTTGTAATAATTTTTTTTATAGTTATACCTATTATAATTGGAGGTTTTGGAAACTGAATAATCCCATTAATAATTGGAGCCCCTGATATAGCTTTTCCACGATTAAATAATATAAGATTTTGACTTTTACCAGCATCAATTACATTATTAATCTCAAGTTCAACCTCAGGTTCAGGTTCAGGAACTGGATGAACAGTTTATCCACCCCTTTCTAGTCAAATGGCCCATTCTGGACCATCTGTAGATTTAACAATTTTTTCTCTTCATGTAGCAGGAATTAGATCAATTCTTGGAGCGATTAATTTTATTTCAACAATTTTAAATATACGAACAAAAGGAATAACCTTTGAAAAAACACCATTAATATGTTGATCTGTTTTAATTACAGCAGTTCTTTTACTTATTTCACTCCCAGTTCTTGCAGGAGCAATTACAATGTTAATTTTAGACCGAAATTTTAATACAACTTTTTTTGACCCCTCAGGAGGTGGTGATCCAATTTTATATCAACACTTATTTTGATTCTTTGGACATCCAGAAGTTTATATTCTTATCCTACCAGGATTCGGATTAATTTCACATATTATTATAATAGAAAGAGGAAAAAATATTACATTTGGACACTTAGGAATAATTTACGCAATAATCTCAATTGGAATTTTAGGATTTATTGTTTGAGCTCATCACATATTTACAGTGGGTATAGATGTAGATACACGAGCATATTTTACTTCAGCTACTATAGTAATTGCTGTACCAACAGGAATCAAAATTTTTAGATGAATTGCAACAATTCAAGGATCACCAAAAATAAATTCACCCCAAATAATATGATCACTAGGATTCGTATTTTTATTTACTATAGGAGGATTAACAGGTGTAATCTTAGCAAACTCGTCTATTGATATTGTTATTCACGATACATATTATGTTGTAGCCCACTTTCATTATGTGTTATCAATAGGAGCGGTTTTTGCAATTATAGCTAGAGTAATTCACTGATTTCCCTTAATTATAGGAGTAATATTAAACAAAAAATGATTAAAAATTCATTTCTTTATTATATTTACAGGAGTAAATATAACCTTTTTTCCCCAACATTTCTTAGGATTAGCAGGTATGCCTCGTCGATATTCAGATTATCCTGACACAATATTTTTATGAAATTTCATTTCATCAACTGGTTCTATTATTTCAACAATCAGAATTATAATTTTTATATTTATTTTATGAGAAAGAATTATATTTAAACGAATACCAATTTTTAAAAACAACAATTTATCCTCAATTGAATGATCAATAAATTTACCACCCTCAGAACATTCTTTTAATGAATTACCCCTAATTAGAAAGTTCTAAGAGTGGCAGAAAAGTGTCATGAGCTTAAAATTCATTTATAAATTTATATTTCCTTAGAAATAACAACATGAATAAAATTTAACTTAATAAATAGAGCAAGACCTATTATAGAACAATTAATTATATTCCATGACCACACTATAATTATTATTTTATTTATTATAATTACAGTTATAATAATAATAACATTTATATTAAAAAGAAAATTTACAAGACGAATAATTTTAGAAAACCAATTGTTAGAAACTCTTTGAACTATAATTCCAGCAATTACGTTGATTTTTATTGCACTCCCCTCTTTAAAGATTCTTTATATTATAGAAGAATTGATTAACCCTTCTATTACTGTAAAAATTATAGGACACCAATGATACTGAACATATGAATATTCAGACAAAAAAAAAATAGAAATTGAATCATATATAATTAATAAACCAAAAAAAAATGAATTTCGTCTTTTAGAAGTTTCAAACCGAATAATTTTACCCTTTTCCACCCAAACACGATTAATTATTTCCTCTTCTGATGTTATCCATTCATGAACAATCCAATCATTAGGAGTAAAAATAGATGCCATTCCAGGACGATTAAATCAATCATCAATTTATATAAAAAAACCAGGACTATTTTTTGGTCAATGTTCAGAGATTTGTGGTATAAATCACAGATTTATACCAATTTCTCTAGAAAGAATTAACATAAAATATTTTATTAAATGAATAAAAAACTTTAATTAATTTTTTTTTATTAAACATTAAGTGACTGAAACGAAAGTAATGGTCTCTTAAACCAAATTATAGTATCCATCAAATACTCTTAATGAAAGAAGTTAATTTAAAAAAAAATATTTATTTGTCAAATAAAATTTGCATAAGTTAAAATTGTACTTCTTGATACCACAAATATCACCAATTTGATGAACTTCCATAATAATTATTTTATCCATTTTAATTACTCAAGTAATAACATTTATAGAATATGATAAAGAAAAAAAAAAAAAATTTTTTAAAAAAAAAATTAGAAATAATAAATATTTAAATAAAATTAAATGATAACAAGTCTATTTTCATCTTTTGATCCATCATCAAATATTTTACAAATAAATTGAACCATATTAATTTCACCCTTAATTTTGTTACCAATAAATTTTTGAATAAAAAAATCACGATGATTAATTTATAAAAAAAAAATAAAAAATAAAATTTATAACGAACTTATAAACTCTACTAATCATAAAGAAATAATATATCTATCAATAAGAATTATAACAATAATTTTAATAAATAATTTTTTAGGATTATTTCCTTATATTTTTACACCTACAAGACACATCTCAATTTCAATATCAATTTCATTACCACTATGAACTATACTCATAATTTATGGATGAATAAATTTTTCAAATTCTATATTTAAGCATCTTTTACCAATTGGTACACCTAGAGCAATTATACCTATAATAATTATTATTGAAACAACAGGAAATTTTATTCGTCCTGTTTCACTATCTGTCCGTCTTACAGCAAATATAATTGCCGGTCATTTACTAATAACTTTATTAGGAGATATAAATTCAATTAAAATAATTATATTGATTATACCAATACAAATTATATTAATTTTATTTGAATCAGCTATTTCAATTATTCAAGCATATGTATTTTCTACATTAATTACCCTTTATTCTAGAGAAATTCCCTATGAAAAAAAATCACCCATTTCATCTTGTCTCTAAAAGTCCATGACCAATTCTGTCCTCAATAAATATTTTTACAAATATTTTTACAACTATACTAGGAATTACAATATGAATATATAAAAAAAATATTATATTTATAATTACAGGAACTTTATTAACATCTGTTTGTGCAATTTTATGATGGCGAGACATTACACGAGAATCAACTTTTCAAGGAAATCACACAATAAAAGTAATAAAAGGATTAAAAATAGGAATAATTTTATTTATTATATCAGAAATAATATTCTTCTTTTCATTTTTCTGAAGATTTTTTCATTCAAGTCTTTCCCCATCAATTGAAATCGGTATAAATTGACCACCTAAATCAATTAAATCATTTAATCCTTTAGAAGTACCTTTATTAAATACTATCATTCTACTTTCTTCAGGAGCAACAGTTACATGAATACATAATAGAACACTTAATAATAAAATAAATCAATCAATAAAATCAATAGCAATAACTATTACTTTAGGAATTTATTTTACAATCTTACAAAAATGAGAATATTCTCAGTCAGAATTTGCTATTTCTGACTCAATTTATGGATCAACATTCTTTGTTTCAACAGGTTTCCATGGAATACATGTTATAATTGGAACACTATTTCTAATAGTAATATTATTACGAATAAAAAAATTACACTTTTCACAAAATCATCATATAGGATTAGAAGCAGCCATCTGATACTGACATTTTGTAGATATTGTGTGACTTTTTCTTTATATTTCAATTTACTGATGAGGTAAATAAATTAAATTCTTTTAGTATAATAAGTATAATTGACTTCCAATCAAAAGGTTAATTAATTAAAAGAATAATTAAAATTTTTTATTCATCAATAATCATTTTGCTTATTACAACACTAATATTTTTATTAACAACATTAATATCAAAAAAATCAAAAATAAGACGTGAAAAAAATTCACCATTCGAATGTGGATTTAACTCACTATCATCACCACGAAAATCATTTTCTACACATTTCTTTCTTATTGCAACTATCTTTTTAATTTTTGATGTAGAAATTTCTCTAATTTTACCAATTTTTAATACTAAAATATCTATTTTAAATGAATGAATAATTTCGTCAACTACCGTATTATTAATTTTAATTTTAGGATTAATACATGAATGAAAAAACGGAATACTAGAATGATCAAAATAGGAGTATAGTTAAATATAACAGTTTCTTTGCAAGAAAAAAGTATTGTTTTCAATTATTCTTAAAGTAAAGAAGTAAAATACAATTTAATTTCGACTTAAACCTAGGGATAAATCCCCTTACTTAAATATATTAATTGAAGCTAAAAAGAAGCATTCCACTGTTAATGGAAAAATTGGAAATTAACCCTATTAAAAGAATAATTTTAAAGAAGCTGCTAACTATCTTAATAGTGTTAAATCACTTTATTCTTTAAATTTATATAGTTTAAAAAAAAAACATTATATTTTCAATATAAAAATAAAAAAATTTTATAAATAAAAAATTTTTTTTATATCTAAAGAATAAAATATTCATCTTAATATTTTCAATATTAAACTTTTAATTAAGCTACCTAAATATAAATTTTATTAAAATAAAATAAAAAAAATTAAAAAAATAAAAAAAGAAATTATATAAATATAAAATCTTCTAAAAAAAAAAGATGAAAATAAACCAGAAATTCAATTTAAAAATCTAATTAAACCACCTGTTAAAAAATAATCTAATCAACCATCATCAATCAAATTTATACAAACTACTCTAAAAGAAAAAAATCGTTTAAGTAAAAAGGTTGAAGAAAAATAATTTAAATAAAATATTGAACTAAAAAAATAAGTAAAATAACCAAAGCTTAATAAAAAAATTTTTTTAAAAAAATTGAAACATATAAATAAAGAAAAAAACATTAAAAATAAAGGTAAAATCCTAAACCCAAATTCTACAAAAAAAATAAAATCAATAAATAATCAATAAAGTAAAGAACCAATAAATAAAGAGAAAAAATATAAAAATAATATAGAAAAATTTATATAAAATCTATACTTAAATCTAATTAAAGAAAAAAAAAATGTTTCACAATAAAATAAATAATAAATTAAACGAATACTATATATAAAAGTTAAAGAAATAGAAAAAAAAAAAAAAAAAAAAACTAAATTTCTAAATTCCATTAAATAAAACAATTCCAAAACAAAATCCTTAGAATAAAAACCAGAAAAAAAAGGAAAACCACATAAACATAATAAAGAAACAAAAAAACAAGTTGAAACATAAGGACACTGAAACAACAAACCACCTATAAATCGAATATCCTGATTACCATAAAAACAATGAATAAAATAACCTGAACAAAGAAATAACAATGATTTAAAAATAGCATGAATTAATAAATGAATAAAACATAAAGTTAAACAACCTAAAGAAAGAATAAAAAATATAAAACCTAACTGTCTTAAAGTAGAAAAAGCAATAATTTTCTTTAAATCATTTTCTAATAAAGCATTAAAACTAGCCAAAAATATAGTTAATAAAGAAATATATATTAAAAAATAAGTATTAAAATAAATTAAATAATTATTAAAACGAATTAACAAATAAATTCCAGAAGTTACTAAAGTAGAAGAATGAACCAAAGAAGAAACCGGTGTAGGTGCAGCTATTGCACAAGGTAGCCAAAAAGAAAAAGGAAATTGAGCACTCCTAGTAAAAGAAGTAAAAAGAATTAAATAAATAAAAATTCTTATTTCTAAATCAAAAAAATAATTATATAGAAAAAAATGTCAAGAGCCAAAATTAAAAAAAAAACCAATAGATAAAATTAGAAATACATCACCAAATCGATTAATTAAAACAGTAAGAAGACCAGAAATTATTCTTGAAGAATTTTGATAATAAATAACTAAACAATAAGAAACTACCCCTAACCCATCTCAACCTAACAATAAACAAATCAAATCAGGAATTAAAATAAAAAAAATTATTCTTAAAATAAACATAAATAAAAAATAAAAAAATCGAACAAAAGTTTTGTCCCCACATATATAACCAATTCTATAAAAAAAAACACAACCAGAAATCAAAAAAACAAAAGACATAAAAATTAAAGAAATTCAATCAAATAAAATTATTAAAGTTAAAGTAAAACCATTTAAATCATATAAAACTCATTCAAAAAGAACAATTATATCAAATTCATAAAAATAAATTCTAAAAAAGAAAAAGAAAAAAAAAAAAAAAAAAAAAAAAAAAAAAAAAAAAAAAAAAACAATTTAATCTAAATAGCACGGTTCCTCCTTTAAAAGATCTTTGAATTCACAAATCAAAATTTTAAAATAAACTAAAAGAACATTAACCAAAAAAAAATCTTAACTTAATTATTATAAAAAAAACAGGAAAACAATGTAAAATTAAAATAAAATACTCATGAACATAACAATAAGATCTATACTTCATTAAACTAGAAAAATTACCATGTTGAGTTAAAAAAAAAATAGTTAATCTATAACAAGCAGACAAAAACAAAATAAAAAATAAATAAATTAAAGTTAACTTTCTTCAAGACAAACATCTAATAACAATTAAAATTTCAGAAAATAAATTAATAGAAGGAGGACATGACATATTTATTAAACAAAATAAAAATCAAAAAAAAGATAAAGAAGGCAAGATTCTAATTAAACCCTTTAACACAAAAAATCTACGTCTAGAAAATCGTCTATAAACAATTCCTACAAGAAAAAAAAGACCTGAAGAAACAAAACCATGTCCAATCATAAGACATAAAGAACCAAAAAACCCACATATTCTTATAGTAAATAAACCTACAATTACTAAGGACATATGACAAACAGAAGAATAAGCAATTAATATTTTTAAATCTCTCTGAATAATACATAAAAATCTAATAATAACACAACCTCAAAGACTTAATCTAATAAAAAAAAATCTATAATTATAAATAAATTTATATATAAAAACTGTTAATCGAATAAATCCGTACCCTCCTAATTTCAATAATACACCAGCTAAAATTATTGAACCCCCCACTGGGGCCTCAACATGAGCCCTGGGGAGTCAAGAATGAACACCAAACATAGGAAACTTAATTAAAAAAGAAAAAATAAGAAAAAATATTAAAAAATTTCTTTCAAACTTATAATTTAAAAAGTAAGAAAATCCACCATTTAAACTTATTATATAAAAAATAATTAATAAAAAAGGAAAAGAACCAAACAAAGTATAAAAAATTAAATAAAATCCTGCTATAAGACGCTCAGGTTGATATCCTCAGCCAAATAAAATAAAAATTACAGGTAATATTCTACCCTCAAAAAAAAAATAAAAGTAAAAAAAATCTATTACAGAAAAAACCAAAATTAAAAAAAATAAAATAAAATTTAAATATATAATATAATAAAACTTAAATTCTAAAAATCTTCTTAATAAAGATAAAGAAATTATTAAACAAATCCAAATTCTTAAACAAATAAAATTAAAAGAAATATAATCTATCCCAAAAATATAAGAAATAAAACTAAAGTCAAAAAAAAAAAAATTTTTTAAAAAAAAAAAAAAAAAAAAAAAAAAAAGTCCATAAATATAATAAACCAATTTATTAAAAAAAGGGATCATAAAAATTAAATAAAAAATAAATTTTAACATAATCTTATTCTTATTAAATAATCAAAAGAATCCCTTCGGACTAAATATACTATTAAAGAAAGACCTAGAACTCCATCACATACAGTAAAAACTAAAAATACAATTCTAAAAAAATTTCTATACAAAAAATATATAAAATAATATCTACATAAACCAAATAAAGAAATAGATATGAACTCAATTATTAATAATGACAACAAAAAAAATTTTCGTACAATAAATAATCCAATCAATCCAGAAAAAAAAATAATTAATAAAATAAACATTAGTTTTAAGAATATTAATATTTTAAATAAATGTTTTTATAGTTTAAAAAAAACAATGATTTTGTAAATCAATAACTAGAAAATTTAATGTTCTTAAAAACAAATGCTTTATTCAGTAAAGAAAATTATTCTTCCTTAGTCTCCAAAACTAAAATTTTATTTATAAAATATTTACTGAATTTTAATCTTAATATTTACTTTATCAGTTATTACACCGCTATTAAATCACCCCATTTCTCTTGGATTTTCTCTTCTTTTTCAAACGATTTTTATCTCAATTAACCTTATAAATTCATTAGAGTCATCTTGATATAGATATATCTTATTTATTACAATTATTGGAGGAATAATAGTTATATTCATATATATAGCTAGAATTTCATCAAATGAGAAATTCGAAATTTTAAGATTAAAAAAAATATTATTATTAACATTTATAATAATTTATTTATACATTTTAAACAAAAAAATTATTTATGAAATAAATACTAAAATACAAGAAATAAAATTAATTTACCAAGAATTCCAAGAAGTTAAATCAACTTATAAATTTTTTAACATAAACAAAAGAAAAATTACAATTTTTATATTAATAATTCTACTGATAACAATAATCTCAGTAACAAATATTTCATCCTCATTTGAAGGACCTTTAAAAAAAACTTATGTTTAAAGCAAAACGAAAAATAACATTTATTAACAACTTTTTAATTGATTTACCTTCGCCATCTAATATTTCTTCATGATGAAATTTTGGTTCATTACTAGGAATATGTTTATTAATTCAAATTTTATCAGGAATTTTTTTAGCTATACACTATTCACCAAATATTTCAAATGCGTTTAAAAGAATTATTCATATTATACGAGATGTAAATTATGGATGAATAATACGAAATATTCATGCAAATGGAGCATCAATATTTTTTATCTTTATTTATCTACATACAGGTCGTGGTCTATATTATGGTTCATTTAAATTAAAAAAAACATGAATTTCAGGAACAATAATTATATTAATACTAATAGCAACTGCATTTATAGGATATGTTTTACCCTGAGGACAAATATCATTCTGGGGAGCTACAGTAATTACAAACTTAATTTCAGCTATCCCATTTTTAGGAGAAATAATTGTACAGTGAATTTGAGGAGGATTTGCAGTAGACAATCCAACTCTAAACCGATTTTTTACTTTCCATTTTATTTTACCATTTATTGTGTCAATAACAGTAATTATTCACTTAATTTTCCTTCACGAGACGGGTTCTTCTAACCCATTGGGCACAAAAAATAATATTGACAAAATTCCATTTCATCCATACTTTACAATTAAAGATATTTTAGGATTTTCAATTTCTCTTTCAATTTTTTCAATAATTATTAATATCAACCCCTATATACTTACTGATCCAGAAAACTTTTCCATAGCTAATCCTTTAGTTACCCCTATTCACATTCAACCAGAATGATATTTTCTCTTTGCCTATGCAATTTTACGCTCAATTCCTAATAAATTAGGAGGAGTAATTGCTCTAATAATATCAATTTTAATTTTACTATTTCTACCTTTATCAATAAACAATAAATTTCAAAGAAATAAATTCTATCCAGTAAATAAATCCATATTTTGAATACTAATTAATTCATTTATTTTATTAACATGAATTGGTGCACGTCCAGTAGAAGAACCATATATTGTTACAGGTCAAATCCTTACAATCTTATACTTCTTAATATTTATATTTTTACCAATTTCTTCAAAAAAATGAGATAAAATTTAATTTTAGTTGATTAGCTTAAAGCGTTATATCTTGAAAATATAAAAAAGAATTAATTTTTTCTATCAACTTTTAATTTTATATTTAAATTACTAAAAAAAATGAAATAAAAATAAATTTTTATACAAATAAAAAAAATTAAAAAATTTAAAACTACAGGCAAATAACACCTTCAAGATAAATACATTAACTTATCATAACGATAACGTGGAAATGTACCCCGAACTCAAATAAAACAAAATACTAAAAATAAAAACCTTAAATAAAAAAAAAAACTTAAATCTCCTCCAAAAAAAATAATTACTATAAAAAATCTTAAAAACATTATATTTGAATATTCAGATAAAAAAAATAAAGAAAATATAAATGATCTATACTCAACATTAAACCCTGAAACTAACTCGGATTCACCCTCAGAAAAATCATAAGGAGAACGATTAGTTTCAGCTAAACAACAAGAGAAAAAAATTATAAATAAAGGAAAACAACAAAAAAAAAATCAAATATAAGACTGATTTAAAATAAAATTAATTAAATTAAAACTCTCCATATAAATTACTAAACAAAAAATAACTAAAAAAAAACAAACTTCATAAGAAATTCTTTGAGCAATCGAACGTATAGCCCCAAATATAGAATATATGGAATTAGAACATCAACCAGAAATTATAATTACATATACCCCTAAACCTGAACAACATAAAAAAAATAATAAACCATAAAAAAATCTAATTAAATTAAAAAAAAAAGGATAAAGAAATCAAAATATTAAAGAAATAACTAAACCAAATAAAGGAACAATAAAATAAATAAAATAATTACCAAATCTTATAAAATAAAATTCCCTAGAAAATAATTTTAAAGCATCAGAAAAAGGTTGAAATAAACCTATTACACCAACCCTATTTGGTCCCTTACGAAACTGAATATATCCCAAAACTTTACGTTCAAATAAAGTAAAAAAAGCTACACCCAATAAAATAAATATTATTAAAAAAATTACTCTTACAAAAAACATTTATTGAATGTAAAAATTACATTATTAAATTCTAAATTTAAGGCACTATTCTGCCAATTCAATTAATAAATATTATAATCTAAAAGTCCTTTCGTACTAATTAAATTTTTTAAGAAGATAGAAACCAACCTGGCTCACGCCGGTCTGAACTCAGATCATGTAATTTTTTAAGGGTCGAACAGACCCAAAATTGTAAAACCTACCCCACAACTTTAAATTAATCCAACATCGAGGTCGCAATCATAATTATCGATTAGAACTCTTCAATTATATTACGCTGTTATCCCTAAGGTATCTTTTTCTTAAAATCAAAAAAAAGGATCAAAAAAACCAAAAAAAAATGTAAAAAAAAATTAAAGTTTAAATTTTTAATTGTCACCCCAACAAAAAAACGAAAATCTTACTTAAAAAAAAACAACTAAAAAATAAATAAAAATTATTTTTAAGATCTATAGGGTCTTATCGTCACTCAAGAAAATTTAATCTTTTTAAATTAAAAATAAATTTCAATTAAAATTAATAAATAAAGTTATTTTTTCATTTAACCATTCATTCCAGACTTCAATTAAAAGACTAATTATTATGCTACCTTAGCACAGTTAAAATACTGCGGCTATTTAAGTTAAAACTCACTGAGCAGGCTGGACCTAAAATAAAATCTCAAGGACATGTTTTTGTTAAACAGGTGAAAAATAAAATTTGCCGAATTCATATATTAAATAAAAAATAATAATTTACTAATTTAATCATTATTTAATAAAAAAAAATTTTATCAAAAAAACTAATATAAAAATAAATTTTTAAATTCTTTATATACACATTTAAATTTTTTACAAACTTTAAATTAAGACAAATTCTAAATCTAAAAAAAATATATTTTAAAATAAAATTTTAAAAATTTAATGAGATTATCCCCAATAAAATTAGAAATTTAAATGAATCAATATATATATTAATTATCAAAAAAAAATCCTTAATTAAATTAAAATCTTAGTTAACTAGATATAAATTCAAACGAATTTCATTTCAAATCCAAAATAAATTTTTACTTAATTATAAAACATTAAAAAACAAATTATTTTAAATCTTGAATGTTCGAGAAATAAAACTATAAATTTTTAAAATTAATTAACCCTGATACAAAAGGTACTATAAAAAAATATTCTTCTTTTAAAATAAATAACTCTCCTATTCAGTAAAATAAACTAAAAATAAAAAAATTTTTTCTAAAATTTTTAATAAACTATATAAATTATATTTCTAAACAAAAATAAAAAAAAATATTATTAAATATAAAATCTCAGAAAAAATCAAATAAATGATTAAAATTTTATTGTAAATAAAAAAAATTTTCTGATTCTAGATACACTTTCCAGTACATCTACTTTGTTACGACTTGTCTCAATTTTTGAGAATGACGGGCGATATGTACATAAATAAGAACTTTATTCAAAAAATCAAATAAAAATTTTTACTTTTAAATCCAAATTAAAACTTAATTCAAATTAAATTATTCAAAAAAAAAAATTAATGTAACCCATAATAACCCAAATATAACTGCACCTTGACCTAACATAATTAATCAAAATTAAAAAGAAAATTAATTTTCATTATATTCAACGACAGAGATATACAAAAAAAATTAGGTAAAATAAATCGTGGATTATCATTTAAATTACAGGTTCCTCTAAAAAGATTTAAAAACCGCCAAATCTTTTAAATTTCATAAACTTAATACTTACTGGACTTTTTAAAATTAACTAAAATAACAGGGTATCTAATCCTGGTCTAAAATATAGATTAAACAGAAAATAAAAAAATTTTTAATAAATTTCACCTAAATTAAAAAAATATAAATAAATAAACTGAAACCCAAATATAATTGACTTAAACATGAAATATAACCGCGAATGCTGGCATAACATTTTCCTGTTTTAAAAAAAATTTATCAAATAATAAAAATTATTTAAATTAAATCTAATCACTGAAAATTTTAAATTATTTCATTAAGAAACATTAACCTTTTAAAAAATTACATGCAAAAAATATTTAAAGTCAACTTTTTAAACTAAAATCAAACTCTTTTTAGTTAGATTCTAATTTGCGGAACTTTGTTAGCTTCCTCCAGGAGGTATCTTGATTAAAGAAGGAAAAAAAGAAAGTTTTTACATTAAAATATACTTAAAGCAATTTTAACCAAGTTAAAATTATTCTCTTTAAAACTAGCCCCCACTAATTCTTTTACAAAGATTTTTAACTCATTAGTTAGATTCTAATTTGCGGAACTTTGTTAGCTTCCTCCAGGAGGTATCTTGATTAAAGAAGGAAAAAAAGAAAGTTTTTACATTAAAATATACTTAAAGCAATTTTAACCAAGTTAAAATTATTCTCTTTAAAACTAGCCCCCACTAATTCTTTTACAAAGATTTTTAACTCATTAGTTAGATTCTAATTTGCGGAACTTATTTTTTAATAAATATTTATTATATATATATATATATATATATGTATATATAATAATAATATTATTTAATAAATATTTATTATATATATATATATATATATATAATATTATATTATTATATATAAAATATTTATTATATATTATAAATATAAATATATATATATATATAATATTATATTATTATATATAAAATATTTATTATATATTATAAATATAAATATATATATATATATAATATTATATTATTATATATAAAATATTTATTATATGTTAAATAAATATTTTAAATTTAATTAAATTAATATTATTTATTTCTTAATTTTTACTGGTATAATAATATTTATAATTATTTTCTTATTATATATAAAATATTTTATTATAAGTAAAGCCACCCCTAAGAACAAAATCAATTCAAATTTATTAAAATTCAAAAAAATCCTAAAAATTACCAAATTTTGCAAAAAAATGGAAGAAAAATCGAAAAAAAAGATAAAATTTTCAAATTTTTTACATTTTTTTTTATATTTTTTAATTTTAATTAATTAATAAAATAAAGTTACGTGTTATTTTTAATTAATAAGAAATAA